TAGAACGGAAAGATATATTAGATAATGAACTATTGGTTCTAAGCCATCTCTGGCGATGAATCAACAATTCGAAATACTTTTCTTGCGCATTTTTGATGAACCAGCGTTTAGACATAGATTTAGGAGGTTTTTTTGTTTGGAAAGTAAAAAGCCCCTTTAACATCTCTTCATCGGCAAAGAATTCTCGACGTGAAAACACAGAGGCAAAGGGCTGATCTTTGAATAGGAAAAAGAATGGATCCGCAGGGTCCCAAATGAATTGGCTTATTCGAAAAAAGCCTTGTTCTTTGGAAGATCTATCTCGTGTCTGGTACTGCATGGTTCCACTCTGCAAGAACTCCGAATCCTCCTCTTGAATGGTTCCACTCTGCAAGAACTCCGAATCCTCCTCTTGAATGGTTCCACTCTGCAAGAACTCCGAATCCTCCTCTTGAAGCTCATTCTCTTTATGAAAAATGATCTGTTTGCCCCGAAATGACCTGGCCCAATAGGGAAATCCCAATTCATTGAGCCTTTCGATACAATCAAATAGATTGCCACAAGGGCGCCATATTCTAGGAGCCCAAACTATGTGATTTAATAAATCTTCCTCTATCTGTTGCGAGTCGAGGGCTCCTTCCCCTTCTTCAAACTCCGATTCGTATTTTTCACTCTGATCAACGATAGAACAAGATCCATTTTGCATCATATCTAACGGATTCCTTGGTTCGGACCGAAGAAGCAATGTCACTCGATTATTATCAAACTGACTGCAATCTTTTTCTTTCCGCGAGGATCCCACCAGAGCGCCTTCTACTTCTAATAGGCCATGAACTAGATCAGAATCATTCTCAACAAATCCAAACGAAGTAATCCCATTTTTTTCATCGGGTCCGAATGGAGACCAAAGATCTTGAGCGACCGATCCGGCAGAACAACTCAAAAGATAAAGAAGTATCGTTAATTTCTTCATGCTCGTTCCAAGTTCGAAGTACCATTTGTACAAATAAGAATCCCATGATTTCTTCTTCATATAGATAGATATAGGATCTATAGGGCAATTACAATTACTTAGAAGTACATTTTGTGCAACAGCCCTTCCTATCTGATAGAAAAGGATCCCATGATCCTGAATCGATCTGACCTCGGATCGCAAATCCCAAGTTTGTCTATGAAGAGCTGATCTAATTGTATTAGTTTCTATAATTGATTTCTTCTGTGTAATACTAATTGATAGGGCCTCGTTGATAAGTGCTACAAGATCTCGTGCATTGGAACCCGCGGTTATGGACCCGAATTCGTTAGTATGGAACATTTTCTTTTCCAAGTGAAATCCCCTAGTATATGAAAGAATTAAAAAGTGCTTTCGTTGTTCTGGAATAAGAAGCCTTCGTATCTTAATGCATGTATTTGATTTATTCGGAGCTATTAGAGCGGGATCCACTTTTTTGGGAATATGAGTCGAAGCAATAACAAGAATATTTCTAGTGGAACATCTTTCACAATCCCTGGAGAGATAGTTCACTAATAGACCGAGGGATAAGTAATTCGACTCATTCACATACAGATCATGAATGTTTGGAATCCATATTATGCAAGGAGACATTGCTTTTGCTAATTCGAATTGAGGGGTGATATCAAATCGGTCTATTTTCGACGTCATAGTCATATACGTCATATACATAGTTAGCACATTCGTCATAGTTAGCAGCTCCGCCTCAAGGTCATTATCAATATTGTCACTATCATCAATATCGTCACTATCATCAATATCGTCACTATCATCAATATCGATATCATCAATATCAATAAGATAACCTTTAGGCTTGTCATCCGGGAACTTGTTCGGAAATACCGTAATGAAAGGAACATAAGAGTTTGTCGCTAGGTATTTGACCAAATATGATCGTCCAGTTCCTATAGAACCTATCACTAAAATACCCCTAGAAGGAGATAGGGCTAAGCGGAGCGAAAAGGGTTTTCCATGAGATGGGAAATGAAAACTATTAGCCCCACACGAGGTTTGTGAATAAGTGATTGTCTGATAATGAGCAAGGAATATCCGTCTTTCTGCTAAACAGGATCTATTGAACTCATAATTCATTAGATACTTTTTATGAATGTCAACTAAGTATCCTAAGTAAATTGATCCCGGTTGCTCAATCATTTGATAACCAGAGTCATTCTTTGATAAATGATCACTATGAGTCAGACTCAATAGAATTTGATCAATTCTTTTTTCTGTTGTTAAGGTGGAGAACTGAACCAAGAATTCTCTTTCTTCATCATCAATCGAATCACTGTTCGCGACCCAGGATTCTATTTTATCATCAATCCAATCACCGTTCATGTTTTTTCTTTTTCTTATCAATGCATAGATCTCTTTACTTGTACGACTTAGATGTCTCGTATTTCTCGAAAAAGTGATTCGATTGATGGGATTTGGTATGATACTTATGAGATCAATGAGATTGATATTCAAATATTTCTTCTTAGAACGTATGGATTTGACCCCATAAGTGGGACCACCACCCAATAGCATGTTGCCGCCAAAAGTAGAACCCCATATTTCTTCCAGAGAATCTCCTAATTGTTTCAGAGCAACTAGAAAGAGATTCTTTAACCAGAAGGAATTCAGTTCCGATGTAGGATACCTATCCAGAAGTTTTTGCAACTCAATCATGTATGATGGAATCATCAAAGATTTGATCTTTTCTAACTCTGTCTGTAACTCACTAGAGGCTTGGGAAACAAAGAAAAGATGTATATGAACAAGATATCCGGCAACAAGAAGAAAGAAAAGGATTGAATAGAGGAACTCCCGAGCATTTGTTGATCTCAGATGTGTCCATATCAATGGAACGGGTGACTCATTATTTCGATGAATCGTTTCTTCGGACAGAAGAAGATTCTGTAAACACTTACTCGAAATCTCACTTATCTGAGTCCATTGTAGAAGAATCGCCCACAATTGATTCTGAGTAATTGTCCATGATATATCTGATCCATGCATAATATCATGAAAAATGGATACAAATTTTTGACTGCTACTTAGTATTAGTATCGACAATGAGTCTGAAAAAGCATCTAAAAGGGTGAAACTTAGATATTTGCACCCTGTCGAAGTAAAGAACCATGGCATATATGTTTTGAACAGATTCCATTTTGAGAGATTTGAAAGAGCACTATCTCGTTGAAAGGTTCTATACATCTGCTGTTTCTCAACGCATTTCTTTAGACAAAGACTCCGTTTTTTCCTCTTTCCGGATGGTAAATATTTCTCAGAACCTGGAGTGTGAATCAAACCCATGTTTGAATTGAAACTGAGATACTGATGCGAGTTCTTCCCTTCTGAATCAGATAGATTCATATCTGAAAAAGGCTGACAAGAAGTTCTTTCAAAATTGACTATTTGTTCCTCTGTTAGAGGTGTTGCAGAAATGTCTGCGATCGAGTAAATAGCTCTACGAACGAATGGATCGGGTCGAATTGGAAAATGGAAAGATTTGTACAAGTTATACGTTTCGTCACCACTTTTTTGAAAATCGTTAGATATGAATATGTCAGATACCTGTGAATCGATTGGTAAAATAGCCTCTCTCTCCAAAAAAATATGTTTTTTTTTACCTTTGCCGACGCACAAAGAAAATATTTTGTTGCGAATGAACAAGATATTGAGGAATTGTCCATACGTAAGATCATAATTATGGATACGGGTCTTTTTCACATAAAAAGGGAATCCTTTGTTACAATAGAACCAGAAGTGATGTGGATTATTCAAGAATCGAAGTCGATTTGCTTTATAAAAAGAAGATATCAATGAACTTCTATGAAATGGTTTCACGGGATTCAGCCAATTGTCTCGATCGTGGGATATCATTGAGAAATAGGAATCCGTGTTATCAAAGGATTTTCTGCGATTATTTCTAGTATGGAATGAGTCAATCATCCACTTTGGTATCTTATTGAACAAAAATGGTAATATTGTTCTTCCATTGATCAAGAATTTCGGTCTTTGGGAAGTATCATGATCATCCAATAAGAAGGGTTTCAATTTATTCAAATGAACGATTTGAACACCTATTGATTCTAACAACTGATTGCAGAGTTGATCGTTTGTACCTTTCAATTCATAGATGTGGATCTCGGACCTATGAATGGGGATATTTCCAATACTCACAAAGAGTGTCTTGGACAAAAAGAAACGAAGTGGCTTAGACAAAAAGAGAAGTGCCTTGGACAAAAAGAAACGAAGTGACTTAGAAAAATCTTGTTTGTCGATAGCCTTGGACCAATCAATCGAATATTGATTAATACGTAATCGATCAAACACTACTTGAAAACGGTTCCTCTGTTCAGAAACGAAATGTTCCAAATGTTCCTGGAAATTATTGCTCCCATTGGACCATTTGTATCTATATGCATCAGGATCCCGATTCATGGATCTCTCAGTTCGAGAAAAAAGAGGATCAAACCATTTCTTCTGACTCTTTTTCAAATTCGATAAATGTTGGTTGATCGTATATTTCATTATAGTTATATGATTCAGAGTATCATTTCCTATTTGATCCTTTTGAATTCCATATTCGTAGTTGCGATCGGATCTATTCATTAAAAAGAATCGGTTCAATACATTTCTTATGTACCCATAGGTGTTATATTGGATTTGAATCAGATTTCGGATCAATCTATATTTATTGACTGCTTCCATTATGTTGTTGCTAGCAAATACCACTATTTTGATTTTTAGATCTTCCAAATAATTCCCGCAGTAGATCCGGACCGATTTTTTTCTGATCCTTCGATAAAAAGATTCATTCTCTTCATAAAAAAGAGGAGGTAGAACCAATAAAGATTTCTTTTTCGATTCATCTCTGGAGTCGAATACCCTATTCAAGAATTTTTTTTGATCCAATCCGTAGGAATCAATAGAAAAGGCAAATCCCCTATGATACACCAGATCCGGCTCGGTTATTGATAGAGTGAATAGATCCGCCATTTCTTGAAATCTCTCTTCTGAT